ACGGAAAATTATGTACAATTTGAATCGTTCTCAATTAATCCTCGTTACTGTCCATATGAAGAAGTAATAGGTAGGGATGACAGGATTTGAACCCGTGACATTTTGTACCCAAAACAAACGCGCTACCAAGCTGCGCTACATCCCTTTTTTTTTTTCAAATTGTTGGGCAGTCTCATTCTACAAAATACCTGTCTTGTTTTCCATATCTTCATTTTTTCCTCCATCTATATACAATTTTCTTATCATTTCTTCTATTCCTTTTGGTTTCATATAAGAAAATCTTATACATATCATAAATATAAGAATTATATACATCTGAAACCTAACGTATAAAAAAGTTTTATCAGTAATGTTCAGGAACAGGGGATTAGATGAAAATCTCATCTATTGATTAATTGTACATATTTATTTTAGCATTTAGTTCGGAATTCTGTGTAAAATAAATACAAATGATCTTGAACTACAACATCTGACCATATACACATATGTATTACAATCCATATCCATGGGAAAGGAGGATTTTCAATGCGAGATATAAAAACATATCTCTCCGTAGCACCTGTGCTAAGTACTCTATGGTTTGGGTCTTTAGCAGGCCTATTGATAGAGATTAATCGTTTATTCCCGGATGCCTTGTCATTCCCATTTTTTTGATTCTAGTTATTGATTATGTGAAGAAATGAATAAAATTAGAGATACAATTCTACATGACTCAAATTTCGAATTTCCTCCCTCCTTTTTCAGTTATTTCATTTCAGTTCCTTAGCTTTAGGATAGGGAGAAAAGAAAAAAAAAGTGTATGGAACCTCAAAAAAATGTGATAGATCGAAGATCGAATTTGGAAGACCTAAAATTTAAATGTGGATCCAGTCTAGGGAGGGTTCCGCGAAATCATAGCATAGAAAAAAGATACTTAAATTAAATAAGAATAATAATTTAAATTTAGTGGATTTAGGATAGGAACAATTGATAGTTAGAAAGAAATTGTATTACTTAATTATTACTTCATAAAATTATTATTTTATTACTCTATAAAATTAAAAATGAAAATTTTTACTTAATTATTAATTACATTAATATTAATTTTTAAATTTGAATAAATAATAATTTAATGATAATTGCAACGAAATTTTTATAAAATTCCATTTCTAGTTAGTAACTTCTATTTAATTTATTTTTTTTTTTCTTCTTCTTCAGCTCGGATCGAAAATGTAAGAGTTAAGCCGATACAAAATTCAAAGGGGGTTTATGGCTAAGGGTAAGGATGTAAGAGTTATAGTTATTTTAGAATGTACCAATTGTGCCCGAAATGATGTCAATAAGGAATCGCCGGGTATTTCTAGATATATTACTCAAAAGAATCGACACAATACGCCTGGTCGATTAGAATTGAGAAAATTTTGTCGCTATTGTCACAAGCATACGATTCATGGGGAAATCAAGAAATAGATTGAACGGAACACATGTGTTCTTTTCAAGTCAAAGAAGAAAAAGAGCTTAACATATATTTAATTTTCATTTTTAATATAGAATATGAATAATGTGTATACATTATGCATACAAATCAAAACCTATTTTGGTAGGATCTGAAGTAAATAAAATAAAGAAATAGAATTTTAGAGATAAGGAATAAACCATGGATAAATCCAAACAATCTTTTCGTAAATCCAAGCAATCTTTTCGCAAATCCAAACGATCTTTTCGTAGGCGTTTGCCCCCAATTAGATCGGGGGATCGAATCGATTATAGAAACATGAGTTTAATTAGTCGATTTATTAGTGAACAAGGGAAAATATTATCTAGACGGGTGAATAGATTGACTTTGAAACAACAACGATTAATTACTATTGCTATAAAGCAAGCCCGTATTTTATCTTTGTTACCCTTTCTTAATAATGAGAGACTATTTAAGAATAAAAAATCGGAGTCGATCCCCCGAACTCGAATTACTCGTCTTAGAAAAAAAAAATAGACATACTCCTCAATTGACTCCAAACTCCAATTGTAACTCAAGTTCCGATGTGTTTTTTGTTCGAAAAGGCCTAGAATCTAGAAGAGTGGGTTCCGGTGTTAAAAGAAAAAAAAATTCCCATTTTTTTTTTAACATGTTCGTTCATTCCTATTACTTATTTTTTTTAAGTTATTTTTATTCTATCTTCCCGGAGAAGTCACTCCGGGGAATTCTGTTTCGTTTCAATCATTCCTTTACTGTACATGACTTTATAATCTACTTTATTTGATTTGATGATCTTGTTGGAAATCATGTAAAGACAATTCTTATTTGATATAGCTATTTGTGCAGGTATTTTACGATTAAGAAGCAATTGCTTCTTGTACAGATTATGTATTAATATACTATAACTATACAATACCGACTTTTCGCGAGTTATTGCATTTATCCGAGTGATCCACAAACGACGAAAATCCCTCTTTTGCCTGCCTCTATCTCGATGAGAGGAAGCCAAAGCTCTAATTTTTTGTTGAGTAATCGTTCGAATAAGTCTCGAATGAGCCCCTCTAAAGGTTGACGCAAAAAAACGAATTTTTGTTCGACGTCTACGAGCTATATATCTCCGTCTAACTCTTGTCATTGAATCAAATTAAATCTTAATGAATAACTAATTGATTTCTATTCTTTCAGCCATCCTTTTATCCCCCTTGGTCGATGAATAACAAAACGGATTATTCCGATATATAAAATATGAATTCGAATGGCTTTTGCTACTATAACCTTCCTTACCACCATTTTTTATTTCTTTCAGGCATTTCACCTGAAAATAATAAATTATAATGATACTAAAAAAAAGTGGGTTCCTTCGTTTCTATGGTTATTTCTTAAACGGCGAGGTCCTCTCTATACACCGGAGCTTCTTCTTTCATTTAATCAAATGGTATTGTGAACTTGTATAGTTCACACTCTTTGGCTCTACCCATCAATTATCAATTATAGAGTAATAGCTCTTTTCACAATAAGAGTTATCTATACAGTAACGGCATTTAATTAGGAAAGTTGGCTAGGTAGCTGACCCTCTTAGTCCGTTCTTTTAACAATGGGAGCATAATCTTTTTGCTTCTTATGATACCATTTCCTCCGCTTAATGGATAACTATTTACTACCTATGGGGAATTGCTTTTCATCTCAAATTTAGGTGATTGGATTTACACCAATGGAAACCATAAATTCCATACACAATACACAATATAGATATATGAAAAATCTTTTCCATTTACTTTATTCATTGGTGCCGTTCAGTAATACTGGAAAAATTTTATCATTTGTATTTGTTCGAACTCATGATCTGAACGAGTCGCACATACACCCTAGTACATGTTCCTCGACGCTGAGGACATTCTCTAAGAGCGGGAGATTTCGTAACATTTCTTATTGGCTGTCTTGCATTTCTAATAAGTTGTTTAATAGTTGGCATGTCGTATATATATATACGTTGTATATATAATTAGAAATTAGAATGGAATGGGTTGGTTTAGATCGATCTTAACCTGAGAATTAATCTGATAATTAATGATTATCCATTTTTTCTATTCAATATAAAATCACAGAAAATTCAATTACGGATAGATTTACAATAAAAAATCCTCGAAATCCTCAGGATCCGCCCCTACAAGATCAACAATGCCGTGAGCTTGGGCTTCTGTTGCTGACATAAAAATATCTCTTTCCATGTCTTGGGCTACAACCCAAAGAGGCATACCTGTTCTTTGTACATAAACCTTTGTGAGGGTTTCGCGAAGTTTCACTATCTGTCTCGTTTCCCTGAAAAAGTCCCCTGATCTTCCGTCATAAAAAGAACTAGCAGGTTGATGAATCATAATCCTAACCTAATGTTATTGATATAACAGGTTCTTCTATCTCGCATGATTGGGCTAAATTAAAGGATAAAAAAAAGAAAAAGAAGAAAATGGAATTGAACAACCGTACGGGCATTTCTATGTTGCATACGGCTCCGCAATGGAATTTACTTTATTCTTCTCTTCTATTCTATCGAAGAAATATAATTTATCTGATTCAGATCGTTGAATTATCCATTTACCACCCTTCCTTTCGTAGGAGTAAAAAATACTATGATGGTTCTGTTGCTTTATATAGATATCTTATCTATGATTTAGCAATCCCAAAGTTCCCTTCTGATACGATCAAATAAGGAAAATTTATTTTTTTTTGTACTCTTTCATAACGTACTCTTTCATAAGATGAATATCAAAAAGAGACTTCTGGTGTGGAAGAAAAAAAGTTTGTGACGCTGAAATGTACTCCCGACACATAAAATCAAAAAATCGGAAATACCCTTTGTTTCATACTACTATCTCGATACAAAATCTCATGTTATGAAAAAACAATAAAATAAAATAATGGTTTGTTTAGATCGAACTCGAAGTGCCATGCTATTATTACTTATTATTCATATTCAATATGGCGAAGGCATAGTGTTTCTTTTTTTTTCAAATAAAAACTCATTGGCGCCAAGCGTGAGGGAATGCTAGACGTTTGGTAATTTCTCCTCCGACCAGGATGAAAGATGCCATTGAAGCGGCTATTCCCATGCATATTGTATGCACGTCGGGCGTCACAAATTGCATAGTATCAAAAATAGCTATTCCTGATATTACCCATCCGCCGGGAGAGTTTATAAATAAATAAAGATCCCTAGTCTGATCTTCTATACTGAGATATACCATGAGACCAACAATAGTATTCGAGATCTCCTCCTTGACCTCTTGTCCTAAAAAAAGTAATCTTTCTCGATAAAGTCGGTTGATTAGGACAAAATCCTATCCTTTAGTCCTTTAGGAGCCGTACACGCACCTTTGGATGCATACGGTTCAAAATAAAAATTAAATGGAGAAAAAAGAATCAATGTGTCGATTCTTGTTCTATTTCTTTTTTCTTTAACTTAATAGGTTTTTCTTCCATTTTTCAAAAAACATGAGATGTGTTCTCGTTTCCTTACCTAAAAAAAAAAAAAAAGAATTTATTGAACTTATTGAAATTGAACTAATCTCTCTCATTGATGTATTATTTCATCGATATTCAAATCACGATGCAATTTTCTTGTTCCTGAATGGGCCCTTGCAATTCTTTTAGGTTCATGTTCTACTCCGGGAAAAGATCTGTCCGAATTTTATTTGCACATATAGGGCAAATAATCTCAGTACCACTTCTTTTTTTTTTCAATTCGTTTCATGTCTTTTCCCAACTCAACTATTTGATGTATTCATCATGCTATTCTGTTGGTTATTGGTTGGACGTTTGAAATCACTCTTATAGTAACTCATTTTACTTATAGTAATATAGTAAGGATAAGAATCCTTTATAATACAAGTAATAATCATACATATATTACCAATTTGGTATTTTCTGAACGGAGCCTGAATACTTTCTTTTTATTTTTCCAAGTGAACCATAAATCCTCCTAATTGATAATATGGATCCCAAAATGCAAATATAAATAAATTGATCTAATTACACTTCACGCTCCGAATGATTGATGCTTCCCTCAATACAATATTTCTTGGGCGAAACAGAGGATATCTCGATCGGGGGAGAAAACGGGTAAATTCCATATGACTCAATATGTCTGACAAGTCGCACTATAACTCAACCCAAGTTGCATCTTCCTCTCCGGGATTCCGAAAAGGTACTTTTGGAACACCAACGGGCATTAATTTAAAGACAAAATTGAGTACTATACTTCGCGTTAATATGGAAACGTAACAATGGCTTTATCATCTTTATCTCTTTTTCTCTTTATTGTATTTTATACATAGATTGAAAGGTTTATAGAGTAAGACAGAATGAATAAAGAGAAAATTTAACTAACGTATCAATCGTTGGAATGATAAAGAAGTATCTATGTATTTGTTTCCCGAAAGTAGGAGTAATCCTCCCATTGCGTATTGGTACTTATCGGGTATAGAATAGATCCGCTTCTCTTTGTTCTTACGAACAGAATTTTTCCCTTATTTTCAATGGAACGGAATAAATATTAACCTTTTCTCATACAGAATCTACTGAAAAGTTAGGTACATAGTATAGTCTTTTCCAATTCCAATGCGATAAAATAAAGTGACATAGTGTCTAGTTTTTTTTTATAAAGGGGTGTTTCCATGGGTTTGCCTTGGTATCGTGTTCATACTGTCGTATTGAATGATCCTGGTCGATTACTTTCGGTCCATATAATGCATACAGCCCTAGTTGCTGGTTGGGCCGGTTCGATGGCTTTATACGAATTAGCGGTTTTTGATCCCTCTGACCCCGCTCTCGATCCAATGTGGAGACAAGGTATGTTCGTTATACCCTTCATGACTCGTTTAGGAATAACCAATTCGTGGGGCGGTTGGAGTATTTCAGGGGGAACTATAACGAATCCAGGTATTTGGAGTTATGAAGGTGTGGCAGGGGCACATATTGTGTTTTCTGGTTTGTGCTTCTTGGCAGCTATCTGGCATTGGGTGTATTGGGACCTAGAAATATTCTGCGATGAACGTACGGGCAAACCTTCTTTGGATTTGCCTAAGATCTTTGGAATTCATTTATTTCTCTCGGGGTTGGCTTGCTTTGGTTTTGGCGCATTTCATGTAACAGGTTTGTATGGTCCTGGAATATGGGTGTCCGATCCTTATGGACTAACCGGAAAAGTACAACCTGTAAGTCCTGCATGGGGCGCGGAAGGCTTTGATCCTTTTGTTCCAGGAGGAATTGCCTCTCATCATATTGCAGCGGGTACATTGGGCATATTAGCGGGCTTATTCCATCTTAGTGTCCGTCCGCCTCAACGTCTATACAAAGGATTGCGTATGGGCAATATTGAAACTGTACTTTCCAGTAGTATCGCTGCTGTTTTTTTTGCAGCTTTCGTTGTTGCTGGAACTATGTGGTATGGTTCAGCAACAACTCCAATCGAATTATTTGGTCCCACTCGTTATCAGTGGGATCAAGGATACTTTCAGCAAGAAATATACCGAAGAGTTAGCGCCGGACTAGACGAAAATCTAAGTTTATCGGAAGCTTGGTCTAAAATTCCCGAAAAATTAGCTTTTTATGATTACATTGGTAATAATCCGGCAAAAGGGGGATTATTCAGAGCAGGGTCAATGGATAACGGGGATGGAATAGCTGTTGGATGGTTAGGGCACCCTGTCTTTAGAGATAAAGAAGGGCGCGAGCTTTTTGTACGTCGTATGCCTACTTTTTTTGAAACATTTCCGGTGGTTTTGGTGGATGGAGACGGAATTGTTAGAGCCGATGTTCCTTTTAGGAGAGCAGAATCAAAGTATAGTGTTGAACAAGTAGGTGTAACTGTTGAGTTCTATGGTGGCGAACTCAATGGAGTCAGTTATAGTGATCCTGTGACTGTTAAAAAATATGCTAGACGTGCCCAATTAGGTGAAATTTTTGAATTAGATCGGGCTACTTTGAAATCTGATGGCGTTTTTCGTAGCAGTCCAAGGGGTTGGTTCACTTTTGGTCATGCTACGTTT